AATATATATTTATATATTGATAAATATATATGTATCATACTCTAGACTAGTAACGAATATGTATCTCAATCCATCTCGAAGAATTTCTCTATCCGAGAAATTCCTTTTTTTTCTGTGCCGAGAACCAGATTTGAACTGGTGACACGAGGATTTTCAGTCCTCTGCTCTCCCAACTGAGCTATCCCGACCCTTTCTTGTGCATCATCTTTCTTGTGCATCATCCTAGTAGAGTATTTGTATCTATATCAATTAAAGGGACTCAAAAAGGTATTCCAAAATTGGACTAAGGAAATAGGAGGATAATGCTATGCATTGGGAATGACTTACTTAATCTTAATCATAGAGATTACTTGCCTAAATACTAAATAAATATAAAAAAAATCAATAATAAAAAAAATCAATAATAAAATAAAAATCAAAAGACAAAAATATGTTCATTTGTATGGATGGGATAAGATTCAAATATTTCGGTTTGGATCCCCTTGCCTTGTGAAAGGGTAGAATGAGAAAGATAGTGAATCCTCTTTGAACAATTGATGAATAAAAAAGGGGAGAAATCGTTAGGAAGTTAAAAGGGTTCTTTATTGGGGATAGAGGGACTTGAACCCTCACGATTTATAAAGTCGACGGATTTTCCTTTTACTATAAATTTCATTGTTGTCGATATTGACATGTAGAATGGGACTCTCTCTTTATTCTCGTCCGATTAATCCGTTTTGCAAAGGATCTAGAAAACTCTGTAATAAAAATGACTGGATTACTCAAGATTGGATTCTTCTTTCAACTTGGATTGAAATGGATTCACAATAATTCCACATTTTTTCCTAATTTCCTATTTCATAATCATTCCAAATTTCATTCTAAAATGAATAATATTCTATGATATGGAGTTGGTCGTGATTAATCGTTTGATATGCGAGTATGGTTACTCGAGTATTAGATATATAAAGCCATCCTTTCTCTAATTTGGATAGATAGATTCTGGCTCCCAACACAACGTAATCAACTCTATTCGTTAGAACAGCTTCCATTGAGTCTCTGCACCTATCCTTTTGATTCTAGTTTTCAAAACCCTTTTTTCTCAAAATAAGGATTTGGCTCAGGATTGCCCATTTATAATTCCAGGGGTTCTCTGAATTTGGAAGTTACCACTTAGCAGGTTTCCATACCAAGGCTCAATACAATCAAGTCCGTAGCGTCTACCAATTTCGCCATATCCCCCTTTTTCTTTGAGACCAAGATTCCATTTGTAATTTCATCTATCTCTTTTCGCCATATCCCCCTTTTTCTTTGAGACCAAGATTCCATTTGTAATTTCATCTATCTCTTTTCGCCATATCCCCCTTTTTCTTTGAGACCAAAATTCCATTTGTAATTTCATCCATCTCTTCCATTCCTTTTATCATTTTTTTGAGAATCGTAGAATTCATTAGATAATGATTCATATATCAAAAAGTGTATGCTGCTATTTTCTTTTTTTGGCCATACGCTATCAGTTCATCTCTATTCGAGAGACCTTGTTTTTTTTTTCAATCCGAGACGATTCTATCTTTGATCTATTTGCAATTCAATAGGAATAAATATAGCCCACATAACCCCCTCTATCTTTAGTGTAATGTTAGAATGTTCCACAATTATACATTATCCAAATTTGACGAGAAGTAGACATTCCATTTTTAAATTTGCCATTTTTTTTTCGTTTTTTCATTATTCTTATTAATTTATTGTTATTATTAATTTATTCTTATTAATTAATAATACTTCGTTTATGATAATATACGATGATATCAAATGAAATTGCAAATTCTATAGAAAAAAGCATTTTTATTAAAGCTTAACTAAAGTCATTCTAGCAAATTATGCTAATTTAATTAGAGGTGAATCGGTCCTAAAAAAAGAAAAGGAAACCATAGAGATAGAATCTAATTTAGAATGAGAATGATTATTCTGCTCTCATTTGGAAAATGAGGAGATAGGACGAAAAAAAGAAGTAATATAGTCGCATTTTTGAGGAATTTGAGAATCAATAAAAAAATCGAACTATAAAAAACTATGAATTAGATAGTTGAGTTCATATGAAATTAATAAATAGTTAAGATTAATAACTAAGATTTGCCTTTTTTTTTTACTGATTTCCTATACACTATTTTGATTTGTTAGACTATTTCACTTATGTGAGCCCGCTTAGCTCAGGGGTTAGAGCATCGCATTTGTAATGCGATGGTCATCGGTTCGATTCCGATAGCCGGCTTTTTTCTCTATGGATTTTTCCATGATTGCAAATCCCTCCTTTTCTCCAAATTAAATGCGGGATCACCGATCTATTATGTTGTGATACCTTACAACTATTACATACAACAAGAAAAAATAGATTAGAACAATTTGATCTCTACAGAACAAATTAACAAACGGAGCCTCCACTTTCTATTTCTATATACAATTTCTATATACAATAGATGTATACAAATATATATACAAAAAATCCCGATGTTGATAAAATGCGTTTTTTGCGGCACTTCCATCAATTTGGCTTTGTTTATCTTTTAGTTTTAGTTCAGTTTTAATTTGAATTTATTGTGTCAAATGCAATTTCAATAAAATAAACAAGGAGTCTTTATGTCTCGTTACCGAGGACCTCGTTTCAAAATAATACGTCGTCTGGGAACTTTACCAGGACTAACTAGGAGAGGGCCTAAACATTGGCAATTTCCTTTTACGAAAAAATCGCAATACCGTATTCGTCTAGAAGAAAAACAGAAATTGTGTTTTCATTATGGTCTGACAGAACGACAATTACTTAGATATGTACAGATCGCAGGAAAAGGAAAAGGATCAAGAGGTCAAGTTTTACTACAACTACTTGAAATGCGTTTGGATAACACCCTTTTTCGATTGGGTATGGCTTCAACCATTCGTGGGGCCAGGCAATTAGTTAACCATAGACATATTTTAGTTAATGGTCGTACAGTCGATATACCAAGTTATCGTTGCAAACCCCGAGATATTATTACTGCGAAGGATAACCAAAGATCAAAACGTCTGATTCAAAATTCTCTATCCGACCGAAAGAAGAAGAATTTGTTGCGAGTGCCAAGACATTTCCAAGTGCCAAGACATTTACATTTGATTATGGATCGATTGCAATATAAAGGATTAGTAAATCAAATAATAGATAGGAAGTGGATCGGTTTAAGAATAAAAGAATTGTTAGTCGTAGAATATTATTCTCGTCAGACTTGAACCTAACGAGGATAATAAAGGTTTATAGAATTCTGTTCCCTTTTTTCCGAACTAAATAGGCCTAAGTGCCTTACTTTTTGATAATTCCCTTATCACAAAAGGACCAAGAGTAGGCTTTTTTTCTTTTTTATTCTTTCCAATATTGATATTTGACGTACCACATCGGAAATTTCTATAAAAAAGGGTCTTATTGCTGGAATAATAGTATCAATTGTTATTTGATTTGATACATTGTGGTCAGTAGCGTCGATGAATTAACAGAAACGGAAAGAGAGGGATTCGAACCCTCGGTAAACAAAAGTCTACATAGCAGTTCCAATGCTACGCCTTGAGCCGCTCGGCCATCTCTCCTACATAATCTTAGTATTGACAAGAAACTAAGTTAATAGCGAGTTTTCCTCTTACTTTTTCCTATTACTGCAGTACGGGTACAACCACAATCGATCACGGGTTCTATTAGAATAGAGAATAATTCCTTTCCAATTTCCTATTTTTCAACAACAACTTCTCTGATCAGCTACTTCACGGACCTATTCCAAATTAATGAATCGTCCCATACCATGGATTTTTCTATTTTGATTGCCTGGTGCCGCTTACTTTTCTCTCTATTTTATTACTTTTTTATTATGGAACAAGGGTTCTATTCCTTTTTCTCTTTGGATCATAACCAAATAAAAACTTTTCGAGTTAGCGGAATCCATAGTCAAAATAGTCCAAATTCTTAGTTATTCAACTTAGATGAAATAGTTCTGCTGATTGGTATACTATAAAATTGGAATGAAATCCAATCTTATTCAACTATTGAATTTGAATAGTTCTTCTTGTCCAAACAAAAGGAGACAGAGCCCGTATCTATCTTATCTATTTAGTATTTAGCTAGAAGAACCGAATGAGTCCCTTTTTATGCTATTTTGTACTCAAAAACTCCGTTTGTTTGTGGGATCATTTTCCCCGACCGAGGGGGAATGCAAAGAATTATAGAATGGATTATTGCTAATTATGCCTAAATCTCGTATAAATGGAAATTTTATTGATAAGACCTCTTCCATTGTAGCCAATATTTTATTGCAAATAATTCCGACAACCTCAGGTGAAAAAAGGGCGTTTACCTATTACAGAGATGGTGCGATTTGATTCTTTTTTCTTGTTTTTCTCAACTACTTAGAGAGGGGGGGCTGGGGATAGAAAAAATGAAATTAGTAAAATAAACCTAGGCTTGGTGAAGGTGAAGTTTGGCAATATAACAATTCCTTCTGTCGTGTATCCTCGATTGATGCAGCCTCAGATGCTTCAATTGTCGATTTTAGTATTGAGCGAAGGGTTAGCCCTATGGTTCTGTATTAGAGTCAATCCTACTCTACTAGTACCAATAGGTAGCATAAGGAAAAAGCACTACACCTAGGAATCAACAACCCCAAAACTTTGTTAGAAATTCCCCTTTTCCTTATGGGTATCAGGGCTGCTAAGAGTGGTTGGGACAACAAACATCCATCTCGTTCGTACTTTGGATACTCATATAACCATCAAAGATCGTTGAAGTGACTAATTCCTGGAAATATGGAGCGCTGAGAACAAAGAGATTGTTGGAGTTACCATTTCCTTCTAGCACTAATATAATTGGTGTTAATAAGAAATTTCTTGCGGAAAGGCTGGCTAGAGATTTCTTGTAAAAATAAGAGCCCCCTTCAGTTCATAATGAGATGAGAGTAGTTCTATTCTTCTTCTATGGATTATTCCCCTTAGTATTATGCACAGAAGGGAGGAGCCGTATGAGATGCAAATCTCATGTACGGTTCTGAAACGGAGATTTTTAGAATAGAATGAACGACCGTAACGAATGTTGGCTCAATCCGAAGGAAATTATGCGGAAGCTTTACAGAATTATTATGAAGCTACGCGACCTGAAATGGATCCCTATGATCGAAGTTATATACTCTATAACATAGGCCTTATACACACGAGCAACGGGGAGCATACAAAGGCTTTGGAATATTATTTCCGGGCACTAGAACGAAACCCTTTCTTACCACAAGCTTTTAATAATATGGCCGTGATCTGTCATTACGTGCGACTATCTCCACTATAGAAAGAAGAAAAAAAAGGAAAAGATCCAATTGGTTAGTAAATACTAGAAAAAGAGGGGCTTTCTACATACGAATCGTCAAAAACAACGGTTTTTCTCAGCTGTAGCAAGGAAAGACACTTCACAAGAACCAAAATAGGAAGAAAAAGAATATGGCTCCCACTCCATACTCTATGGATAAAGGATCCAATTGATAGAAAAAGCACCGTAAAGATCAATTAGTGAGCGATTGGGTCGATACAACTAAAAACTGCTTACTTATGTCATGATAAGGGACACAAGCTAGGAATCCGCTTATGTAATAGAGTCGATCCATTAAAGTATTGAGCAGCGGTGTAGTATCAAATCCCAAAGATAGTAAGTTCCTTTTTCTTTTTGCTTATGGGGAAAAGCCTTTTTCAAGGATTCTATATGAATTTTGTATGTGAAACCGAGATAGTTACCTTTCAGAAAATCCCATTTTAAGGATATTTTAAGGATATAGGGGCTATCTTGCTTCATTCTTCTGAAGGTGGGAGAAAAGATCAAACTGATTATTGATTTATTGATCCAAATTAGGGTTTAAAACTTATGTAATTAACTTCTTCTAGTTAAGACAAGAAAGATTTGGATAGATTTTTTTTATGAGAAATCGAATTCCGTTAGCATAGAGTAAATTAAGATAGGATACCGAATCGATTTCTGAGCCGTATGAGGTAGGAAACTCTCAAGTACGGTTCTAAGGAAAGGAACCACCTATTCCGACCGAGGAGAACAGGCCATTCTAGAGGGTGATTCAGAAATTGCGGAGGCTTGGTCCGATCAAGCTGCTGACTATTGGAAACAAGCTATAGCGCTTACTCCAGGTAATTATATTGAAGCACTTAATTGGTTGAAGATCTCGAAGCGCTTCGAATTTGAATAAGACCACTCCGCTTTTTCTTTCATTAAAACTTTTTCTTTCATTAAAATAGGTTGCTTTGGCTCTTGATCCATTAATTAATTTAAATTAAATAGATCGGATTCTAAGATAGTCCAAGTGATGAAATCGGATTGTAACTAGCTAAGCTAGTTACAATCCGATTTTCTGAACTTTGATTATAGTAGTTCCCAACGCAACGCTTTAGCGCGGAGTAAAGCAGTCTGGTAGCTTACAAGGCTCATAACCTTGGAGTCACGGGTTCAAATCCCGTCTCCGCACTATTTTTTGCCCAATTTATTAATATAATTAATATTATTTAATTATTAATATTAATAAATTGGGCGGATAGCGGGAATCGAACCCGCACCTTCTCCTTGGCAAAGAGAAATTTTACCATTCGACCATATCCGCATTTTTTTCGTTCCTGATATGAACGTATATGTCCACACATATATGACATATATCATATATGCGTCTGGATCATATTTGTGTTTGTGTAAGACCGAAGACTTAATATCTTCTAGGAAAACTTCGATACTATTTGACTATCTATTTCTATCTTACTATCTATTTAATAAGAATACTATTTAATAAGAATGAATTAATAAGAATGAAATCGCAATTTCATTAAGAATTCAGATTGCATTTTCATCTATCTCACAATCCAAATTTCTTAGAAGGAGTGACATTCTTCTTTTTGTATCGGCGAAACACCAAACAAGTTCAAGAAATGAGAGAATTAAGAATAGCTACCACAAAGACTAATCCAATCCATAATGATGTACCTGAAAATACAACATTTTTGTTATTTGACCAATCATCCGAAGAAGCAAATACAAGGGGTACACTAATCAGTAAGGCCGATGACGTCGCAATTAATGCAAAAACAGCTAATTGGAAAGCAATAGTCATCTTTCTAATCCTCCAAGCTACCAAGAAATGGACTATACATTTGATCCCTCACTTAGTCAAAATTGTAATATTGTAATAAAGTACAAGAGCAGAGGGATTTCATCATGAATCAATTGATTCTTTTTTATTACCACTTTATTCCACTCGGCCATGAAGTCAAGGGGTTTTAGTCTTTATTTCACAAGCAGACATACTAGATCATCTATCTATGTATACGGTATACATAGATAGATCGAAATATGGATTCGCATCTGAGGTCTTTCTCTTTCTACAGGTAGTTAATATATCATATGGTCATGTTATATTCGTAGGAATAAAATGGGGATTACCTCGGGGAGAGGTGGCCGAGTGGTTGATAGCTCCG